ATTCTCTTATTTATTACCTGTGTCTACTATTTAGGCCGAATACCGTCACCCATTTTTACTAAGAAACTAAAAGGAACCTCAGAAAAACAAGAAGAAAAACAACAAAGGAGAGGAACTAAACAGGACCACCAAGAGGTATCCATTGAGGAAGATCTGGACAAAATCGATAAAACGGAAGAGACCCCAGTGAATGAAAAAACGAAAAAGATTTTTTTAAAAAATCATGAAAAAAATATTGTGTCACTTCTTTTTGATTATAAAAAAATCTGTAAAAGACCAGTTCGATACATAAAAGATGGTCGGGCGATAAAAAATGAAATGTCACAATACTTTTTTTATACATGTCAAAATGATAGAAAACAAATAATATCTTTTACATATCCACCCACTATGTCAAGCTTTTTTGACATGATAGAGAAAAAAATCTCTTTTTTAACAAAAAAAAAATTATATTGGACTCAAGGTTCTAACTTTATTAATGAAGAAAAGGAAAGAAATTTGACGAACGAATTTTTAACTAGACTTAAAGCTTTAGATACAGAATCCAGTTCTTTTAATATGCTACAAAAAAAGACTCGATTTTGCAAAAATGAGTCGAAAGGGGAATACTTACCAAACATTTATGATCCAGTTTTACATGGGGCCTCTCGTGTAAAAATAAAAAAAAGCCTTTCAGTACTACCACTACCACGATTAAATGAAAGAGAAAATGGATCCATATCTTGGATAAATAAGCTGCATAATATTCTTGATGAAAATGAGTTTTCTGAAAGAATAGCTAAACTTAATAAAAAATCATTATCAATCAAAAATAACAGTTCTTTTTTTTCAGAAGAAGAAGAAAATTTTGATTCAGAAAATCAAATCAAATTTTTTCAAAAGTTTTTATTTAATGCCGTTTTAACCGATTCCAACGATCAGACTTTTAAAAAAGGTTTTAGTGGACTAAATGAAATAACTAAAAAAGTTCCTTTTTGCTCTCCCAAATTAATCACAGATTTACAACATTTGAAAAGGAAAAACAGGGAAGATATGATAACAAGACCCGAAATTCGTTCAAGAAAAGGAAAACGTGTAGTAATTTTGAATATTAATCAAAATCAAAAGGATATTGATGCGAGTACCACAAATAATAAGAATTTTGATAAAAAAGGACAAGTAGCTTTAATACGTTATTCAAAACAACCAAATTTTCGTCGAAACCTAATAAAGGGATCCATACGTGCTCAAAGACGTAAAACAATTATTGGAGAATTTTTTCAAGGAAATGTACATTCCCCACTTTTTTTCGATAGAATAGGCAAGTTTTTTTTCTTTTCATTTGATATCTTTGGACTGATGAAAGATATTCTTAAAAATTCGACATGGAAAAAGAAAAAAATAAGTTCTAACTCTTCTGATTATATGGAAGAAAAAACAAGAAAGATAGACATCGAAAAAGAAGAAAAAAGGCGAATGAAAATAGCGGAAACCTGGGATAGTTTTTTACTTGCTCAAGTGATAAGAAGTTGCTTATTAATAACTCAATCCTTTTTTAGAAAATACATTCTATTCCCTTTCTTGATAATAGTTAAAAATATCGCGCGTATACTATTATTTCAATCGCCCGAATGGCTTGAAGATTTAAAAGATTGGAAACGAGAAATACATATTAAATGTACTTACAACGGTATTCAATTATCAGAAACAGAATTTCCAAAAAATTGGTTAATTGAGGGCATTCAAATCAAGATACTATTTCCATTTCGCTTGAAACCTTGGCATAACTCTAGATTACAATCCTCTCATAAAAATGGAATGAAGAAAAAAAGAGAACAAAAAAATGATTTTTGTTTTTTAACCGTTTGGGGAATAGAAGTCGACCACCCTTTTGGTTCTGCTCGAAAAAAGAACAACTCTTCATTTTTTAAACCTATTTTCAAAAAATTCGAAAAAAAAATTACAAAATCGAAAAGTAAATTCTTTAGGGTTTTAAGGCTTTTAAAAACAAGAGAAAATCTTTTTATAGAAGTGTTAAATGAAAGAAAAGAGGGAGTTGTTAAAAAACTTCTATTTATAAAAGGAAATATTAACAAACTTCTAAAAGGAATATCAATTTCTTTATTTGGATTCAAAAAAATACATGAATCCAATGGAATTAGAATTCAAAAGGATTTCATAATTAATAATCAAATGATTCATGAACCTTCTATTCAAACTCAATATATGGAATGGACAAATTCTTCTCTAAAAGAAAAAAAAATGAAAAATTTGATTTCTAGAACAAACACAATCCAAAATCAACTAGAAGAAATTACAAAAGAAAAGAAAAAAAGATTTATAACTCAAGAAAAAGAAAGTAGTTCTAATAAAACTAAAACAAATTTTTTTAAAAAAATATTAGAATCATCAAAAAAGATTTTGCAGATTTTAAAAAGAAAAAATAGTCGCTTTATTCGAAAATTAGATTCTAAAAAGAAAATTTTCATTGAAAAGGCATATCTAAATATTTTTCTATCTATAATTAATATTCCGAGAATCAATATACAACTTTTTGTTCAATCAATAAAAAAACTTATTAATAAACACATTTACACTCCTGAAATAAATGAGCAAAGAATTAATAAAACAAATAAAAATACGATTCACTTTATTTCGACTCTAGAAAATAGACCTCTTAATATTAGAAAGAGAGATAATAATTCAATCGTAAGTAATGACTCATTCCTTGTCTCCCAAGCATATGTATTTTTCAAATTATTACAAATCCAATTTATTAACTTGCATAAATTAAGGCCTGTCCTTCAATATTACGGAACGTCTTTTTTTCTTAAAAATCAACTAAAGTCTGATTTTGAAAAACAAGGAACTTTTTTTTACGAATTAAATGATAAAAATCCCTTAAGTTGCGAAATAAATCAATGGAAAAACTGGCTAAGCCTAAAAAGTCATTTTCAATATGACTTATCTCAGATTAGATGGTCTAGCTTAGTAACCAAAAAATGGCGAAATAGAATCCAACAAGAAAATAAAATAAATCAAAACTGTATATTTCAAAATCAAGATTTAAACAAAAGGGATTCACAAGAACAAGACAAATTTTTTAATTACGAAAAAGCAAATCATTTTTTAGTAGACCAATTATTCAATCACGAACAAAATTGTATAAAAAATTCTAAATATAATCTTTTATCTTATAAATCTATTAATTCTAAAAATCAATTTTTTTGTAATTACAAAATAGATAAAGACAAATTTTTTGAAATGTCAACGGGCATTCCTAGGAATAATTATTTATTCTCTAATTTTGTAACGAAATATAATATTAATATTAGGGCTATGGATCAAATTCCAGATAGAAAATATTTAGACTGGAGAATTCTCAACTTTTGCTTTGAAAAAAAAATGGATATTGAATTCTGGCTAAATATCGATACTAAAAATAACCAAAATATTAAGGAAAGTTATCAACTAACTAATAAAATAAAAAATAAGACAGGTGTTACTAATGAAAAAAGTTGTTTTTTTGATTGGATGGGAATGAATGAAGAAATTCTAAGTAGTCCTGTGGGTAGTCTCCAATTTTTCTTCTTTCCAGAATTTATATTACTTTCTAATATATATAAAATGAGCCCCTGGATCATACCAATCAAATCACTTCTTTTCAATTTCAATGAAATTAATAAAAATATTACTACAAATAGAAAGAAAAGCGATTTTCTACCATTGAATAAAAAGGAATCTTTGACTTTTGAATTAGAAAATCCAAATAAAGAAGAAAAAAAATATGCAATCCAAACACAATTTGAATCAGATGAACAAAAAAAACAAAGTCTTGAATCTGTTTTGTCAAAAGAAGAAACAAATATTATTAAGGAGGATTATGAAAAATTAGACATAAAAAAAGATATGATCAAACAAAAATATAAAAGTAATACAGAAGCAGAACTTGATTTCTTCCTCAAAAAATATTTGCGTTTTCAATTGCGATGGAATGAGTTTCTGAATCAAAAAGTCTTAAATAATATGAAAGTCTATTCTCTTTTGATTAGACTGAGAAATCAAAAAGAAATTCTAATATCTTCTATTCAGAAAGGAGAAATTAGTCTAGACCTTATGATAATTGAAAAAGATTTGAGTTTGACTATTCCAGAATTAATTAAAAAAGGAATATTGATTGTGGAACCTGTTCGTTTGTCTGTAAAAAATGATGGATATTCTATTATCTATAGAACTATAGGTATTTCATTGGTTCATAAGAATAAGTACAAAATCAATCAAAGATACAAAGAAAAAAGCTACATTTTTAAAAAGAATTTTGATGAATCTATGCAAAGATATCAAAAATTGACTAAAAATAGAGACAAAAGTAATTATGATATCTTTGTACCTGAAAATGTTTTATACCCTAAACAACGTCGCGAATTTAGAATTTTAATTTGTTTCAATTCAAAAAACCAAATAGATAGCTATAAAAATATAAGATTTGATACTAAGATAAAAAATTGTAGTGAGATTTTCAATAAAACCAAAGATATTGATAGATATCAAAATAACCTAATAAGATTAAAGTTATTTCTTTGGCCCAATTTTCGATTAGAAGATTTAGCTTGTATGAATCGTTGTTGGTTTAATACGAATAATGGAAGTCGTTTTAGTATGTTAAGGATACATATGTATCCCCGATTGAAAATGAGTTGATGATCCAGTTCTTTTCAGATATCTATAAATTTTACTTTTTTTAGGTATATGAAAAGAAATGCATAGACAGATCTGTTGTTTTACATTCGATTTTGATACATGATACTAATTTATGGAGTTGATTTATTTGATTTGAGAAAATCAAAAAGTTTAGAACTGAATTCAGTCAAAAGAATTAGCATTATTATTACTGATGAATAAAATAAATGTCCTTAAACTTAAAAAGGAGGGGATCCTTCTATGATAAAAATTTCATTTCAAGAAAGAAAAGAAGAAAACAGGGGATGTGTAGAATTTCAAATAGTCAGTTTGACAAATAAGATACGACGACTTACTTCACATTTGGAATTGCACAAAAAAGATTATTTATCGAAGAGAGGTCTACGGAAAATTCTGGGAAAACGGCAGCGACTGCTGTATTATTTGTCAAAAAAAAATATAGTACGTTATAAAGAATTACTTAATCAGTTGAATATTCGGGAGTTAAAGACTTCTTCATTTTGAATTAGTTAATTTATTAGATCTTGAATTTTGAGAAACTTTTTTTTCAGCAATTTAATTGCGCTAAGAATGAATAAGGGAAAAACTTATGAATATACCAGCGACAGGAAAAGACTTTATGATAGTCAATATGGGCCCCCACCACCCATCCATGCATGGTGTTCTTCGTCTAATCGTTACTCTAGATGGTGAAAATGTTATTGATTGTGAACCAATATTAGGTTATTTACACAGGGGAATGGAAAAAATTGCGGAAAATCGCACAATTATACAATATCTCCCTTATGTAACACGATGGGATTATTTAGCTACTATGTTCACAGAAGCAATAACTGTAAATGGACCAGAACAATTGGGAAATATTCAAGTCCCAAAAAGGGCCAGCTATATCAGAGTCATTATGTTGGAATTAAGTCGTATAGCTTCTCATCTCTTATGGCTTGGCCCTTTTATGGCAGATATTGGATCGCAGACCCCCTTCTTCTATATTTTCAGAGAACGAGAATTAGTATATGATCTATTCGAAGCTGCCACAGGGATGAGAATGATGCATAATTATTTTCGTATTGGGGGAGTAGCGACTGATCTCCCTTATGGTTGGATAGATAAATGCTTGGATTTCTGTGATTATTTTTTAACCGGAATTGTTGAATATCAAAAACTTATTACACGAAATCCTATTTTTTTAGAACGAGTTGAAGGAGTAGGCGTTATTGATGCAGAAGAAGGAATAAATTGGGGTTTATCCGGACCAATGCTACGCGCATCTGGAATCGAATGGGATCTTCGTAAAATTGATCGTTATGAATGTTATGACGAATTTGATTGGGAAGTTCATTGGCAAAAACAAGGGGATTCATTAGCTCGTTATTTGGTACGAATCAATGAAATGACGGAATCTATAAAAATTATTCAACAGGCCCTGGAAGGAATTCCCGGTGGTCCCTATGAAAATTTAGAAATGCGAGGTTTTGATAAAAAAAAAAATACAGAATGGAATGATTTTGAATATAGGTTTATTAGTAAAAAACCTTCTCCTACTTTTGAATTGCCAAAACAAGAACTTTATGTGAGAGTTGAAGCTCCAAAAGGAGAATTGGGAATTTTTCTGATAGGAGATCAAAGTGGTTTTCCTTGGAGGTGGAAAATTCGCCCACCGGGTTTTATTAATTTGCAAATTCTTCCTCAGCTAGTTAAAAGAATGAAATTGGCTGATATTATGACGATACTCGGTAGTATAGATATCATTATGGGAGAAGTTGATCGTTAAAATGATAATTAATACAACAGAAGTACAAACTATCAATTCTTTTGGTAGGTTAGAATCTTTTAAAGAGATCTATGGACTCATTTGGATGCTCGTGCCTATTTTGAGTCTTGTATTAGGGATTACAACAGGTGTACTAGTAATTGTGTGGTTAGAAAGAGAAATATCCGCAGGAATACAACAACGTATTGGACCTGAATACGCAGGTCCTTTGGGAATTCTTCAAGCTCTAGCAGATGGGACAAAATTACTTTTCAAAGAAAATCTTCTTCCATCAAGAGGAAATAGCCGTTTATTTAGTATTGGACCATCTATTGCAGTTATATCGATTTTACTAAGTTATTCAATAATTCCTTTTAGTCATCACCTTGTTTTAGCTGATCTAAATATCGGTATTTTTTTATGGATTGCTATTTCAAGTATAGCTCCTATTGGACTTCTTATGTCAGGATATGGATCAAATAATAAATATTCTTTTTTAGGTGGTCTGAGAGCTGCTGCTCAATCAATTAGCTATGAAATACCACTAACTCTATGTGTTTTATCAATATCTCTACGTGTGATTCGTTGAAACAGAAATTATTGTTTCTCTATTCTATTCGTTTCATTTTATACAAATAAATTGAATGAATTGAATATATATCTTTATTATTTTTTTTATTGATCTTTGAGATTAATAAAGTAAATCTGATAGTTATATATGAGTGAAAAAAAAAACAGCTTACAAATTCGCAGTAAAAATAAAAATGGAATCTCATTTCCTATGACAAAGGTTAAGTGAAAACAAACACATAAATATAAGAATAACTTTACCCCAAGATTGGTTGATTACTCATCCTGGCTTGAAGCGGGTTCAAAATATTAACCGTATGATCTTGACTGTATGGATTTTCATACATAAAAACCACTGCGGAGTAATTGGACAAAAAAATGAGTGGATGTTTAGGAAGACAAAAATACACAAAGAATTCGTAAAATAGATTAACGAAATTAAAAAGAATATTTATGCATAACATAAAAAAAGAATGCTAATTGGGGCTTAAAATTGGTAGAAATGATTAGACAGTACTCCCCTAACATTCCAATTCAGAGTATTGCTCCTATCCACAGATTAAAGCAATAACTATCAGGAACGAAATAATCTTTTATTTTTGAAGTTTTCCATCTTTTAAGAACCGGAATAAAAAATAAAAAAGAGATCTATTTTTTTTTTTTTTATTTCAACAAAACAAATAGAATCTCCAATTTTTTTTTTGTAATTCAAAAAACAATAGTCTAAAATACCTATTCATATTTCTACAAAGAGTATTTTATTAAATTAAAGTATTAAGTTATTACTCAAAAAATAGAAATTCTTAAATAAAGGATGAGATGAATTCCGAAGCATTTTCTTGATTTATTATTAGAATTATAGCAGACAGAATTCCATTGGTATAATTCAGGACCTTTTCATTTAATCTATTCTACAAGTCAACTGTATGAATATATATATTGAATATGTATTAATATAAATAAAAATCAATAAAAAATGAGGTCCTTAGATTTTTTGTGGCCTTCGAGGAGTCGTATGAGATGAAAATCTCATGTACGATTTTGGAATAGCGGTGAGAACAGTGGTGTTATCATCGACTATGATTATCTAACAGTTTAAGTACAGTTGATATAGTTGAGGTACAGTCAAAATATGGATTGTGGGGATGGAATTTATGGCGTCAGCCGATAGGTTTTATTATTTTTATAATTTCCTCTCTTGCAGAATGTGAGAGGTTACCTTTTGATTTACCAGAAGCAGAAGAGGAATTAGTAGCAGGTTATCAAACTGAGTATTCAGGTATTAAATTTGGTTTATTTTATGTTGCTTCTTATCTAAATCTATTAGTTTCCTCATTGTTTGTAACAGTTTTATACTTGGGCGGTTGGAATCTCTCTATTCCGTACATATGGATACCTGGTGTATTTGAAATAAAAAACGGAAATGAAATTCTTGGAACAACATGTGGTCTATTTATTACATTAGCTAAAACTTATTTGTTTTTGTTCATTTCTATCACGACAAGATGGACTTTACCTAGACTAAGGATGGATCAACTATTAAACCTTGGATGGAAATTTCTTTTACCTATATCTCTCGGTAATTTATTATTAACAACTTCTTTCCAACTATTTTCACTGTAAGGAAAAAGCAATACTATATAGATTTTTTGTTTTAAACAAGAGAAAGAAACAAAGAGAAAATAATTCATAAATATTTACAATATGTTTCCTATGGTAACCGGGTTTATGAATTATGGTCAACAAACAGTACGAGCAGCAAGGTACATTGGCCAAAGTTTCATGATTACTTTATCCCACACAAATCGTTTACCTATAACCATTCAATATCCCTATGAAAGGTTGATAACATCGGAGCGTTTCCGCGGTCGAATTCATTTTGAATTTGATAAATGCATTGCTTGTGAAGTATGTGTTCGCGTATGTCCTATCGATCTTCCTGTTGTTGATTGGAAATTTGAAACTGATATTCGAAAGAAACGATTATTTAATTACAGTATTGATTTTGGTATTTGTATATTTTGTGGAAACTGTGTTGAGTATTGCCCAACAAATTGTTTGTCAATGACTGAAGAATATGAACTTTCTACTTATGACCGTCATGAATTGAATTATAATCAAATAGCTTTGGGTCGTTTACCAATATCAGTAATTGACGATTACACTATTCGAACTATTTTGAATTCTCCTCAAATTTGAAATAGGTAAACCTTTAATTAAAAAATTCAAAAAAAAAAAAAAATTCCAAACAATTAAGGTAAACTTTTTTGATTTTCAAATAATGGGACCGTTTTCTTTAGTTAGTCAATAAGTCAAAATTCGTAGTAAAAAATGAATGATGGGACCTAGTAACCTAGTAGTTACTTTTATTAAAAATTTATTCTATTAATTTAATAGATGCGCAAGTGGTTTGAAATGGGGTCGATTCAAAAAACCCTTTGTTTACAATAAAGAAAAGAAATTCAAAAATGTACCTATATTAATGTATACTCCTTAGATTCAAATTAAATTCAATTAAAAAAATATCATAAAAAATTTCCAGGTCAGGTCAATAAGGTCATGAAAAGCATTTCGATTTTTTTTTATTTTTATTTTACATATAATGGATTTGCCTGGACCAATACACGATTTCCTTTTAGTTTTTTTGGGATCATGTCTCATATTAGGAGGTCTGGGAGTGGTATTATTTCCCAACCCAATCTATTCTGCCTTTTCGTTGGGCTTTGTTCTTGTCTGTATATCCTTATTCTATATTCTATCAAATTCCCATTTTGTAGCTGCTGCACAGCTCCTTATTTATGTGGGGGCCATAAATGTTTTAATACTATTTGCTGTGATGTTCATGAATGGTTCAGAATATTACAAAGATTTCAATTTACAGACCATTGGACACGGAATTACTTCGTTAGTTTGTACAAGTATTTTTCTTTCGTTAATTAGTACTATTCTGGATACGTCATGGTATGGTATTATTTGGACTACAAGATTAAAACAGATTTTAGAACAAGATTTGATAAGTAATAGTCAACAAATTGGAATTCATTTATCAACAGATTTTTTTCTTCCATTTGAACTTATTTCAATAATTCTTTTAGTTGCTTTAATAGGTGCAATTACGATGGCTCGTCAGTAAAAAAATAGAAAGAGTAATCACAAAAATAAAACTTATTCTATCTTAGCTCTTAGGACATCCATTTTTTTTTTTTTCAATTTTTTTTGATTAGAATATCGTGTTTTTTCTAAAATACAAATTCGTTTATTCAATTTATTATACCAATATATTTTTTTGTCTGTACTTTTTCTATTCTAATCACTCGAATTGGTTGAATTAGTTTTCAGAATTCAAATTCATAAGGAGTTGGTCAATGATACTTGAACATGTACTTGTTTTGAGTGCCTATTTATTTTCTATTGGTCTTTATGGATTAATTACGAGTCGAAATATGGTTCGGGCTCTTATGTGTCTCGAACTTATACTCAATGCCGTTAATATGAATTTCATAACATTTTCTGATTTTTTTGATAACCGCCAATTAAAAGGAGATATTTTTTCCATTTTTGTTATAGCAATTGCAGCCGCTGAAGCAGCAATTGGATTAGGTATAGTTGCATCGATTTATTCTAATAGAAAAACAAGTCGTATTAACCAATCAACTTTGTTAAATAAGTAAATATTTATTTATTTCAATTAGGATGTATAATAAGTTGTAACTAATTACATCATATTCGGGAAAATAAAATAGAAAAAAAAAGTATTTTGACCCTTTTTTTTGATTCTATGAGTTTATCCATAATTGATTAAAAAATTTTGGAAAACTAAATTATTGATTCATCTAGTATTTAAATATATGAAGAATTTATAAGTTTACTAGATTGAAAATCCATGACGTTCAAAAAGATTCTAGATCCTATGTCCCATTCAGTAAAAATTTATGATACATGTATAGGATGTACTCAATGTGTCCGAGCCTGCCCCACAGATGTATTAGAAATGATACCTTGGGACGGGTGTAAAGCTAAACAAATAGCTTCCGCTCCAAGAACCGAGGACTGTGTTGGTTGCAAGAGATGTGAATCTGCCTGTCCAACAGATTTCTTGAGCGTTCGGGTTTATCTATGGCATGAAACAACTCGAAGCATGGGTCTGGCTTATTGATAGGTTCCAAAAACCTCGTTTAAATCCATTTTGAATCCATTTGATTTTTTTTTACTGACAAGAACCCGTACCCCAAAAAACTATAGAGCAATCTAATATGATTTTTTTGAGTACGGGTTTTTTGGTCCAAGTGTATCTTGTCTTTACCATGAATTATTTTCCTTGGTTAACAATAATTGTACTTTTCCCAATATCTGCAGGTTCATTCATTTTTTTTCTTCCTCATAGAGGAAATAAGGTAATTAGGTGGTATAGTCTATGTATATGTGTACTAGAACTCCTTTTAATAACCTATGCTTTAAGTTATCATTTTCAATTCGAAGATCCATTAATTCAACTGTCTGAAGGTTATAAATGGATCGATATTTTTGATTTTTACTGGAGACTGGGAGTAGATGGACTTTCTATAGGACCAATTTTACTAACGGGATTTATCACTACGTTAGCTACATTAGGGGCTTGGCCCCTTACTCGAGATTCTCGATTATTTCATTTCTTGATGTTAGCAATGTATAGCGGTCAAATAGGATCATTTTCTTCTCGAGATCTTTTACTTTTTTTCATCATGTGGGAACTAGAATTAATTCCCGTTTATTTACTTCTATCCATGTGGGGGGGAAAGAAGCGTCTCTATTCAGCCACGAAGTTTATTTTGTACACTGCAGGAAGTTCTGTTTTTTTATTAATAGGGGTTTTAGGTATAGGTTTATATGGTTCCAACGAGCCTACATTAAATTTTGAACTATTAACTAATCAATCTTATCCGATTGCATTAGAAATAATATTCTATATTGGATTTCTTATTGCCTTTGCCGTCAAATTACCAATTATACCTTTACATACCTGGTTACCTGATACCCATGGCGAAGCACATTACAGTACTTGTATGCTTCTTGCCGGAATCTTATTAAAGATGGGAGCATATGGATTAATTCGAATCAATATGGAATTATTACCTCATGCTCATTCTATATTTTCTCCCTGGTTAATAGCAGTAGGTACAATACAAATAATTTATGCAGCTTCAACATCTTTTGGCCAACGTAATTTAAAAAAAAGAATAGCTTATTCTTCTGTATCTCATATGGGTTTCATTATTATAGGTATTGGCTCGATAACAGATCCAGGACTCAATGGAGCTATTTTACAAATAATATCTCATGGATTTATTGGCGCTGCACTTTTTTTCTTAGCAGGAACAAGTTACGATAGAATGCGTCTTGTTTATCTAGATGAAATGGGTGGAATGGCTATCTCGATTCCAAAAATATTCACAATGTTCAGTATCTTATCGATGGCTTCTCTTGCATTACCTGGCATGAGTGGTTTTGTTGCAGAATTTATAGTTTTTTTTGGAATAATTAGCAGCCAAAAATATTTCTTAATAGAAAAAATATTAATTACTTTTGGAATGGCAATTGGAATAATATTAACTCCTATTTATTCATTATCCATGTTACGCCAAATCTTCTATGGATACAAGCTAATTAATGCGCAAAATTTTTCGTTTTTTGATTCTGGACCACGAGAATTATTTGTTTCAATCTCTATTCTTTTACCCGTAATAGGTATTGGGATTTATCCTGATTTTGTTCTCTCACTATCAAGTGATAAGGTCGAAGCTATTCTATCTAATTTTTTTTATTGAAAACTATCGATAAAAATAAATTAGTCTTTTTTTTAAGTTGAAATTAAGTAAAAAACATTAAATTGAATTGTAATCCAACGTCTTTGAAAATTACAAGAACCTTTTGAATCACTACACGATTTGATTCAAAAGGTTCTTGTAATTTATACCAAAATTCCTTTTTTAACTTACATAGATATTACCCCATCCTTAAATACTTGCTTTCTGATTAAATTGAATTAGGAATTAGAAGTTAATATAAAAGAACCATAGCTATGTAAACCTATTCCTAAGAGATTGACCCCAAAATAGCATATCCAAATTATAATAAAACCCAGGGAAGCCACAATTGAAGCATTTAGCCCTTCTAAGTTTATATTTGTTCTAATATGTAAATAAATGGCAAATATCATCCACGTAATGAAGGCCCAAGTTTCCTTTGGGTCCCAATTCCAATATGATCCCCATGCTTCATTAGCCCACACTGCTCCCGAAAGAATGCCTATAGTTAAAAAGATAAATCCAAGACTAATAATACGATAACTCCAATAATCCAGTTTTTGAATCAATTGATACCGGTAATAATTTGTAGAACAAATCCCATTAGTCTTTAGTTTTAATAAACTGTTATTTTGATTAACAATTTTGATTACTTTTCGAAATGTAATGACTAGAAGAGCTACTGATAATAACGATCCACATAAGAGCGCGCCATAGCCTAATATCATCATACTTACATGCATCATTAACCAATGGGATTGGAGAGCGGGTACTAATATTATGGACTGAGGCATTTTATTTAAAAGCCCTGAAGTAGCAAAACCTTGACTAAAAATAGCACTTGGTGTAGTTATTGCGTTTAATAAATAATTTTGATTCTTTTTATTAAAATTGAGAAGTAGATGAATAACTGAAAAACTCCAAGAAAGAAAAATTAATGATTCATATAAATTACTTAATGGGAAATATCCTAAATAAACCCAACGAGTCGCTAATAATCCTGTTATAGAAAAAAAGGTCAGTATCATGCCTTTGTTTGATGAATCATAGAGTCTTTCGATTTCATCGACATTAATCACTAAGGTTAAAAAATAAATTGTAATTACAATAGAAACGACCGAAAAAGATATATGAGTTAATAAATGCTCTAAAATTGAAAAAATCATAAAAATTCTTAACTTTTTAAGAGGTAGGGTTTCTCCAATTATACTATACTCAATCGAAATCGGGAATTCCGTTTTTTTATAAAAACTTCGTGTATTTGTTTTATTAGATATCTTTGAAAAGATATCTATGCCGCTACTCGGATTCGAACCGAGATGCTCTAGCACTGCTTCCTAAGAGCAGCGTGTCTACCAATTTCACCATAGCGGCTTGCTTAAAACAATTATAACTCATTAATATTCAATCGTCGAGATTCAGAAAGTAAATTTAATGAAAATTTGAATAATATTTAACATGAGAAGTTGGAAAAGTTCCTTGCCTTTCTAAATAGGGTTAGAAACTAAAGATGTTTTAAGTAAAGGATAGAATAATTCATAGAAAAAATGAAAATCTAAGAGTTACAGAATGAAAACTGAATCAATTAGTCTATTTTTTTTAGTAAAAATCCTATATTACAAGTCCAAATAAAAAAAAAAAAAAAAATAGACAAACTTCAAAATAATAATTAAAAAGGTAAAAAAACGAGATGATGGGGAAAAGAAAAATCCCCATCTTGGAAATCAAAAAAGAAGGGTATCAAATCACTTTTAGCCCTTTTTTAGGAAGGCTATTTTTCAAACTAGATTTTATTTAAGAATTTAGTAGACAAAAAAAGATCGGTTGAAATATTAGTAAATGGAAATCATCCCAGTTTTATATATTTTTATACTTATAAAAATTCACTTACCGAAATTCACTTTTGAGTTTGAATTCAGCCGATTCAGATTATTCTAATGGTTTAGGATTTATTTGTCGTATAAAAAAACTTTTTGAATTACCTGTAGAAAGAGATTTTGCTAATGAAAAGGCTTTCAATGCTGTCCAATACCCTTTCTTTTTCCAAAAATTTTTACGAATACGTTTTTTTGATATAGAAGTACGTTTTTTTGGAACTGCCATTTAACAAAAAATGTTATTCAGTACTATAATTGGATGTGAAAGACATCTATTGTTTGTTGAATAGAAAAGGAATCCTTTTTTTTTTTTTATTCTTATTTCCTTTCCGGATGTTTTTTTTTTTATATTATATATTATACTATTTTCAAATCATTCGAAAAGGAAATAAGAATAAATATGCTTGATATAGATATAGGATTTTACCATTTCTATTCCCTTACTTACACTATTTAAGAATTAAAAATCAATCAGCACTTTTTGCCTTTCGAGACACAAAAAATCTATCGAATCTAAAAAAATCTATAGTATATAGTATATAGGATATACTTGAATGAATTCAAGTCAATAAAACAATTTGTTTTTTTTTTTTATCTTGATAACGATATTGCGTAATTTTTTTTAATGATTAAACATAATTTTTTTTTTTACAATTAAATTAATGATATCATTTAAGCACTTAGAATTTCTTGATTTGAATATTGGTAAATTCAAGCATTTTTTTTTTTAATTATACAAATTCCGAATAAAAAAAAAGAACTTTTAAGATATTTTCATTTTTTTGTCTCTTTTGAAGAGACATACGACTCTATGAATCAGAAATAATTTATTAAGAATAAAAAAAAAGGTTTTTCTTTTATGGAACATACATATCAATATTCATGGATCATACCCTTTATTCCACTTCCAGTCCCTTTTTTAGTAGGAATCGGACTTCTACTTTTTCCTACAGCAACAAAAACTATTCGACGTATGTGGGCTTTTCTTAGTATCTTTTTGTTAAGTATAGTTATGCTTTTTTCAGTTGATCTATCTATTCAACAACTAACTCAAAATCCGAGTCATCAATATGTATGGTCTTGGACAATAAATAATGAATTTTCTTTGGAACTTGGTTGCTTTATTGATCCACTTACTTCTATTATGTTAATATTAATCACTACCGTTGGAATTTTCGTTCTGATTTATAGTGACAATTATATGTCTCATGATCAAGGATACTTGAGATTTTTTGCTTATATGAGTCTTTTCAATACTTCAATGTTGGGATTAGTTACTAGTTCTAATTTGATACAAGTTTATTTTTTTTGGGAATTGGTTGGAATGTGTTCTTATTTATTAATCGGTTTTTGGTTCACACGACCTATTGCAGCAAATGCTTGTCAAAAAGCTTTTGTAACTAATCGTGTAGGGGATTTTGGTTTATTATTAGGAATTTTAGGTCTTTATTGGATAACGGGTAGTTTTGAATTTCAGGATTTGTTCGAAATATTCAATAATTTAAGTCATCATAATAATGTAAATTTATTATTCATAAGTTTGTGTGCGTTTCTATTATTTCTAGGTCCTATTGCTAAATCCGCGCAATTCCCTCTTCATGTATGGTTACCTGACGCAATGGAAGGACCCACTCCCATTTCGGCTCTTATACATGCAGCTACTATGGTAGCCGCAGGAATCTTTCTTGTAGCTCGACTTCTTCCGCTTTTCATAGTAATCCCTTACATAATGTCTATAATATCTTTCATAGGTATCTTAACAGTACTTTTAGGGGCTACTTTAGCTCTTGCTCAAAAAGATATTAAGAGGGGTCTAGCCTACTCTACAATGTCTCAATTAGGTTATATGATGTTAGCTTTAGGTATGGGGTCTTATCGAGCCGCTTTATTTCATTTAATTACTCATGCTTATTCAAAAGCATTGTTGTTTTTAGGTTCGGGATCGATTATTCATTCAATGGAAACTCTTGTTGGTTATTCTCCAGAAAAAAACCAAAATATGGTTCTTATGGGTGGTTTAAAAAAGCATGTACCAATTACAAAAAACGCCTTTTTAGTGGGTACACTTTCTCTTTCTGGTATTCCACCCTTTGCCTGTTTTTGGTCTAAAGATGAAATTCTTAATGATAGTTTCTTATATTCATCTATTTTTGCAATAATAGCTTATTTCACAGCGGGATTAACGGCATTTTATATGTTTCGGATTTATTTACTTACTTTTGAAGGACATTTTAATATTAATTTTCAAAATTATAGTGGAAGAAAAAGTAGTTCTTTCTATTCAATATCTTTATGGGGTAAAGAAGAAGCAAAAAAAATTAGCAAAACTTTTTTTTTATTTCCATTAATCAACAATAATGTAATAAAAAAAAATGAGAGAGTTTCGTTTTTTTGGAAAAAGGCATATCAAATGAGTAGTAATATAAGGAATAGAACTTTTCTTACCATTACTCAGTTTGGTCCTAATACGACGACTCTTTCTTATCCTCATGAATCAGATAATACTATATTATTTCCTATCCTTGGATTGATCCTATTCACTTTGTTTGTTGGAGTCATAGGAATTCCCTTTAAACAAGAAAGAAAAGATTTTGATATATTATCAGAATGGTTAACTCCTTCAATAAACCTTTTACATCAAAATTCAAATAATTTCGGGAATTGGTATGAATTTTTTACAAATGCAACTTTTTCAGTAACTATATCCCTCTTTGGAATATTTATAGCCTATTTTTTATATAAACCTTTTTATTCATCTTTAATAAATTTAAAGTTACTTAATTCACTTGTCAAATGGGGCTATAAAAATAATAAATGGTGGCGAGATAAAATTATGAATT